TAAGAACCATGTTCTGACTTTTATCTGGAGAATATCCAACAATGGGTTCCATTGAATGAATAATTGATCCGGATCCTAAAAACAATAATGCTTTCGAATAGGCATGAGTGATCAAATGGAATAAAGCAGCTCGATAAGAGCCTATCCCTGGGGCTAACATAATATAACCCAATTGAGACATTGTAGAATAGGCTAAACTTCTCTTAATATCTCTTTGAGCAAGAGCTAAAGTAGCTCCTAATAGTACCGTTATTACACCTATCAAAGAAATGAGATTCATTATGTAAGGTATGACTGTGAAAAGCGGAAGAAATCGAGCGACAAGAAAAATGCCTGCTGCTACCATAGTAGCAGCATGGATAAGAGCCGAAATAGGAGTAGGCCCCTCCATGGCATCAGGTAACCATACATGAAGGGGAAATTGTGCGGATTTAGCAACTGCACCGACGAATAATAAGGAGGCACACAGAGTAGCAAATAAAGAGTTGACCCCATTATTACGGATCAGGTTATTGAAGATTTCGAACAAATCTCGAAATTCGAAACTCCCTGTTATCCAATAAAAACCTAAGATTCCTAATAATAACCCAAAATCCCCTACACGATTAGTTACAAACGCTTTTTGACAAGCACTTGCGGCAGCCGGTCGTGTGAACCAAAAACCTATTAATAAATACGAACACATTCCCACTAGTTCCCAAAAAATATGAATTTGTATCAAATTGGAACTAGTAACTAATCCCAACATGGAAGTATTGGAAAAACTCATATAAGCAAAAAATCTCAAATATCCTTGATCATGAGACATATAATTGTCACTATAAATAAGAACCATGATTCCAACCGTAGTGATTAGTATTGACATAATAGAAGTAAGTGGATCGATCAAGTAGCCGAACTCTAAGGAAAAATCAGTATTGATGGTCCAAGACCATAGATGTTGATAGATAGAACTGCCATTTATCTGTTGAATAGACAGATCGGACGAAAAAACCATAACTATACTTAGCAATGAAACACTAGGAAAAGTCCACATACGACGCAAATTTTTTGTTGCGGTCGGAACAAGCAGAAGTCCCAACCCTATTGACATAGTAACTGGAAGTAGAGCGAAAGGTATGATCCATGCATATTGATATGTATGTTCCATAAGAAAATCAAACTTTCTTTTTTTATTCTTATTAATTGTTTCCCATTCACCAGCCCTTATTTCTTCCGGAAGGAGCAATAATCAAATAAATAAATAAAAAAAAAAAACAAAAAATTCAAACGAAGAAGTTACAATTATTCAAATAACCAAGTTACTAGTTAAAAGCTACTACCTGGTTATTAACGAAGATATTTATTAAGATAAAAAATATGAAATTTTAAATTATTCTACTATATACATACGATACGGTGATTTCTATCCATATTTATACTAATTATAGTAAGGAAAAAGAATGATACCAAAAATTCAAGTACTTTATTCTGATATGTACCGTAAGATCTGCCAATAACTCGATCCAATAAACCTAGTTTTTATTTAGTTTCTTCTGAGTCATTAACTAATTCTGGAATTGATTGGCTTCTAGTCCAATAAAACAAACTTATGTTTATGTGTTTATGAAAAATCCTAGAATACTTGTCACTTCGCATAGAACTAAAATGAGAAATTACTCAAATTCCCTTTATTTTATCAAGTAATGTATTGTTTAACGGATTAACTACTTTGATTTAATTTCCATTTTAATTATGTGGACTCTATCTCCGAGCTTGATCAATTAATAGAAAAAGGTTACATTCATTATTGGTTTCCTAAATTAGGAAAGGGTTCTTAAGCTTTTCGATTTATTAAATATAACATTTATAATATATATATATATTATCTAAATAGACTGAGATATGAATTGGAACCTTTTTAATTCTTATCAATGGCATCCGATTCAACGGTAGTAGATCACGCCCGTAGACATAGATTGAATAAAGATATGAAGCCCCCAATCAGTACAAATTATTCTTTCTTCGAACATTGGATGTAATGGAAATGTGAAAAAAAAAAAAATTCCCTTGAAAATCACATCGTTTTTTCTTTTTTCTTCTATTTCATTTCTTTTTTTATCCTTAATGATACCATATGCGATGCTCATCTATCTGTATCCATACTTTTCTATGTTATGAAGTAAGCATAAGTATCGGCTATGGAATAAAGATAGATAATGAATAGTTAATAGAAAGAACAATCTATTTTGAATTGAACAATAAATGTCTTTCACGTCCAACTATAAAAATGAGTGACCCTTTTATTTTGAAATGGCGGTTCCAAAGAAACGTACTTCTCTGTCAAAAAAGCATATTCGTAGAAATATTTGGAAAGGAAGGGGATATCAGGCCGCGGCAAAAGCTTTATCTTTAGCTAAATCTATTTCTACCGGGCATTCAAAAAGTTTTTTTGTGCGACAAACAAGTAATAAAGCCTTGGAATGATCTGAATCTGAATCAGCATGACTCGATGAATTGGATGATTAAATTTATAAGATGAAGAATTCACATTAACTAATGTTTTGAACTCATCAATATGAGATAGAACTAGCTGTTGTGGTATGTAGAATAAAAATTATTCTGTATACTAGGTTCTAAAAATGATTTCTTTTTTTGTTTGAAAAAAAAAAAAAAAAGAAAGAAGTAGTTAGACACAAAATACAAAGTTTCACTTTTCATTGATTGGTTTTTATAATTCGCGAGATGGGGATTGTAACTTTCCCCATCGATTCATTTTTCACAATAACAAAACTCTTACTTTGTTTTTTTTTTTTTCTTAGGAAGGGATTGGCTTATTGGATTATGTATCTCCAATAGTTATACATCATTAAGATTTTAGGAAAATCTGAAACAAGTATGAACGAGGTTAGAGCCCCCTTTTTTGTTCCAAAGTAAGGCGGGGATAAGATTCATAGTCAAAGTCAATGGATTATTGAAACTAATTGATTAAAATATACATTTTAAAACTTTGATTTGTAGCTCTCTGAATCACTACATATCTACAAGGACTCCCTCTTATTTCGAACAGAAAAAAAAAAAAATAATAAAACTGCCAGGATCCCATTTAGATCGATATTTATGTACTAAAGAATGAGTCAATCTTACGTAATCCAACCCCAATGGATCCTATCCCATGTTTGAGCTGGAGGATCGATCAATCGATATATCTAGATCTAATATCTAAATTATTTTATCTATTAATATTAGATTTCAAATCTATATATAAATCTTATCAGTTTAATTTTAATTTTCTAAGTTTTCTAAGTTAAAGTACATAAAGTACATACAGTAGAATTCCAATAAAGATTGAAACTCTTTTGTTATACGATATGCCCGGTCCAATACCTAATGGGTTTGGTAAATCCTCACACAAATTATGTTATGTATACAATGAAGATCCCAATCATTAATACATCGTTAATACCAAACTATCCAAATTTTTATAGAAATCTTTTGGATGTAGTGATGAAGTTGTGATATATAAAAAATATTGTTTTATTTTGTTCATTGAAAAATGAATCTTTTTCGTTTCGGATCTATCAAATCAGATAAATGAGAAATGAATCGTCAAAAAATGAGAACAAAAATTCTTAGTTCTATACCCGGACTCAGGGCATAACCGTCTAGTTCCAACTATTCCAGAAGAACTTATAATACGGAAAAGCCCGCTGTTTAAAATGACCTACTGCCACGATACTAAGGATTATTGAGCGTTTAAATATTTATTTGAACGGGTCTTTATTCATCGATTCTAACATTTCCTAAAATAGATTGCATTAAATCCCTCAATCTCGACGATTGAACATCATATGGACTATGATTATTTCGATGAAGCCGCCATGGTGAAATTGGTAGACACGCTGCTCTTAGGAAGCAGTGCCAGAGCATCTCGGTTCGAGTCCGAGTGGCGGCATCCTCTAAAAAAGGCACAATAGATCCTATAATGAATTCAATTCCGGATTTCCATTCCGTAATTGGGGATACCCCCCTAAAAAAAAAATTATGATATTTGCCACTTTAGAACATATATTAACTCACATCTCTTTTTCTATCATTTCAATTGTTATTATGATTCATTTGATGACCTTATTAGTCCATCAAACCGTAGTACTATTTCATTTGTCAGAAAAAGCCATGATGGCTACCTTTTTCTGTATAACAGGATTATTAGTTACTCGTTGGATTTATTCGAGACATTTGCCGTTAAGCGATTTATATGAATCTTTAATGTTTCTTTCGTGGAGTTTCTCCATTATTCATATGTTTCCTAAAAGACGGAACCAGAAAAGTTATTTAAGCGCAATAACCGCGCCAAGTGCTATTTTTACCCAAGGCTTTGCCACTTCGGGTCTTTCAACTGAAATGCATCAATCTGCAATATTAGTACCTGCTCTACAATCCCAGTGGTTAATGATGCACGTAAGTATGATGTTATTGAGTTATGCAGCTCTTTTATGTGGATCGTTATTATCCGTAGCTCTTTTAGTCATTACATTTCGAAAAAACCTAGATATTCCTCACAAAAGCAATCATTTATTAATTGGGTCATTTTCCTTTGTGAATGAAAAAAGAAGTGTTTTACAAAACACTTCTTTTATAAATTATCACAGGTATCAATTAACTCAACAATTAGATCAGTGTAGTTATCGTGTCATTAGTCTAGGGTTTACTTTTTTAACCATAGGTATTCTTTCGGGAGCAGTATGGGCTAATGAGGCATGGGGGTCTTATTGGAATTGGGACCCCAAGGAAACTTGGGCATTTATTACTTGGACCATATTCGCGATTTATTTACATAGTAGAACAAATCAGAGCTTTCAGGGTGTGGATTCGGCAATTGTGGCTTCTATAGGATTTCTTATAATTTGGATATGCTATTTTGGGGTCAATCTATTAGGAATAGGACTACATAGTTATGGTTCATTCACATTAACAACTAATTGAAGAAAGGGCCTGAAGAATACATAGGAACATCGTCC